ATCAGAGGAATAATTGGGACTAGGGTCTCGAATTTCTTAATAGAAGTATCTATTAGAAATGAATTCTCTAGCATTTGAATCCTTACCACCGAAGTGTTTAGTCGTACACTTGAAAGATAGCCCAGAAAATATAAGAAATGATTGTATAATTGGTTTATATGGATCCTGTCCGGTAGAGACCACAAGTAAAAATGACATTGCCAAAAATGGACAAGGTGAGATTTCCATTTCTTCATCAGAAGATGAGTCCCCTTTGAAGCCAGAATGGATTTTCCTTGATATCTGACATAATGCATGAAAGGGTCCTTGAACAACCATAGGGTCTTCTGAAAATCATTACGAAGCACTACTACAAGATGTTCTATTTTTCCATAGAAATGTGTTCGCTCAAGAAAAGTTCCAGAGGATGTTGATCGTAAATGAGAAGATTGTTTACGGAGAAACACTAATACGGATTCACATTCATATACATGAGAATTATATAGTAACAAGAAGAATCTTTGATTCTCTTTTGAAAAAAGAGAAATGGATTTCTTTGGAGTAATGAGACTATTCGAATTACGATACTCGTGGAGAAAGAATCGCAATAAATGCAAAGAGGGGGCATCTTGTATCCAGCAGTGAAGGGTTTGAACCAAGATTTCCAGATGGATGGGATGAGGTATTAGTATATCTGACACATGATTTAAATGTGATAATTTGTCCTCGAAAAAGGGAAATATTGAATGAATAGATCGTGAATTATGAGATTTTGCTATTTCTTTTTCTTCTAGGGAAGATACTAATCGCAGCGAGAATGGAATTTCCATAATGACTGCAAAACCCTCTGATACCATTTGAAAATAAAAATTCTTGTTGTGCCCAACGAAAATAGATTCGTTGGAATCATTAACCGAAAGAATCAAATGATTCTGTTGATGCATTCGAGTAATTAAACGTTTCACAATTAGTGAACTGGATTTATTGTCATAACCGAAATTTTCCATAGGTTCGTAAAAAATCGATCCATTTAAACCATGATCATGAGCAAGTGCGTAGATATACTCCTGAAATAGAAGCGGATATAGGAAGTGTTGTTGCCTAGATCTATCTATTTCTAAATATCCTTGTAATTCCTCCATTTGAAATTATACAAAGGCACGGAGGATTTCTTGGGTTATCAAATGATACATAGTGCGATACGGTCAGAACAGGGTATATAGTAAGAAAAGAATAGATACCCCGGAGACGGGGAGTCCAATGAACGGATCCTCTCTCTTTCCATCCAATTTGTTTGTGTTCGTTATAGTTACAAGAGATGGTTAGAAATCCTTTATTTTTGCAACCCGATCGCTCTTTTGACTTTGGAAGAAATTCTCTTTATCAGTATACCGTTTCTTCTACACATTCGTCTCCACTCCATAATAGAGAAAGAATAGTTAATAGTTAGGATTCATGAAAAAAAAAGGAATCGATGATCCACTCACAGGAGAACCCTTTCCCGCATCAGGCACTAATCTATTTTTAACGTCTAATTAGATCGGGTAATCATTCGAATTATGAACCGAGCTCGTTGCTTTTGGTTTCCTTATAATTGGAGCCATTAGGGCTCTATCCATTTATTCACTCGACCAAACTGTGAATTGATTTGGTACCGTTTCAAGAATCAAAACAAGATTTTTTACCGACCCAGGAAGTATTCTCAGAGTTCTCCATTGATACGACATGCTGTTTTTTCCATTCATTCCCTTTCAGGATCAGTCGTGGTCTTACAAACCATACCAATGGTATGGACGAATCTGTTGCTTCATCCAAATGTGTAAAAGATCCTAGCCGCACTTAAAAGCCGAGTACTCTACCGTTGAGTTAGCAACCCGTATAAATATGGTGTGTAGATACGATCGGAATCAAAAAAATAAATAAATAAATAAAGAGATTGGATTGCCCTACCCCATCAAAACATTGAACTAGCAACAAATCGAAAAGAAACATTTGATGATCAATTATGAACATCAAAATGTTCAGATCAGATTCAAATACAACGGATTCACGGATAAATATAGATAGATGTAAAAATTTGTGGACCCTCCTGTTTTGATCATTTTTTTTTTTTCATTATCTTTAAGAAGATACTTCTTGTGTCACAGTGAATCCGGCGAACCCAGTGAAGTAAAGAAACAAACTTATGGGACGTAGATAAATAGATCTATTTATCCACGATCGAATTATATTTGATCGATACACCATTGTCAATATAAATTGAATTTTGAGAAAAAAAATGAAATAAAGAAAATAAAGACTTGTGTTGGATTGGCACTACATAGATAAGAAATGAAGTGTGTGGGGGGGAATAAATAAAGAAGAAGTAGGAAAAAAATCTCTGGTTTTCAATAGAAGTACAAACAATAGCAAGATTGATCCCTTATTTATTCGTAGAGTTCCAACGAAAACCATCTGATTGATGGCAATCCCCTCAATTGCCAGTTATTTCACTCAATCTTTTTTTTTCTATTTCATAAATTTTATTTCGTTTGATTAATTCGAAGTTCCTTAAATACTTCCGCCTTCTTTGAAATATCATGAACAGTTCCTGTAGGTTGAGCGCCTTTTTCAAGGAAATATAGAATAGCAGGAACATTTGAATAAGTTTGGTTCTTTATCGGATCGTAAAAACCCACTTTACGAAGATCTCTTCCTTCTCTTCGGGATCGAACATCAATTGCAACGATTCGATAGATGGCTCATTGGGATAGATATAGATGAACAATGCCCCCCCTAGAAACGTATAGGAGGTTTTCTCCTCGTACGGCTCGAGAAAGAATGATTCGAATTTATGTATTGTATATAGTGGCAAATGGATCCATAAAATCATCAATTAGATTAGGATTTGAGTCGTTTTTTTTTGGAAGGAATAAAAAAAAAGAAATCTCATTCGTACTCATAACTCAAGTTGGGTAATTCTCAAAGAGCTCGAAGGGAAATCCTTAGACATTTATTGAGCCGTCTCTAACCTCTTTTGTTTGTCTCGTCTAGAATCAATTTTCCTTTCTCATTCTGATCTAGTTATTGAGACAATTGAAAATGGCGTTTCCTTGTTCCGGTATCCTTTATCTTTGCTTTGAATCATTGGGTTTAGACATTACTTCGGTGATCCTTAATTGTTTCAAAATGGCAGCAACATACCTTTTGTTCTTTCTATTGAAGAATCGGTTGATTCCCCTGTGATACACTTTTGATCGAAATAGTTTTACCAATTCCGACAAATTTTCCCTTTTTTGCTTTTTTATTTGAAACTTGTTCGAATTTGCGATTTCTATATCGAAGATATACTTACGAAGTTGTTCCAACTTATTGACTGGCACTAACCCTAGATCCTTCCCTCTGATAAATGAATCAAGAATTTATGCTCGAGCTCCATCATGTACTATTTACAACCCCCCAAAATGGGGTCCTGGTGGCACAGAACAAACTATGTCGAGCCAAGAGCATCTTCATTGATATATAAAAAAATGGTGGATGCAAGAATCCACAGCCGATCATGTCCTTCAAGTCGCACGTTGCTTTCTACCACATCGTTTCAAACGAAGTTTTACCATAACATTCCTCTAATTTGGACCGGTATGGAATTGATTCAATATGGAATCATGAATAGTCATTGGCTCCATCGGTGCATAGTAGTCCATACTTTATTTTTATATATGTATGAATAGGTATTTCTCTGGGGAAATCTCAGCAAAAAGCCAAATTAACCCATATTCTGTTATAGGAATGAAACACATTTATAAAAAACACGAAGAAATGAGTTGCTTAACACTTATTTACATCTACATCTTCAACATATTGTTATATTGTTCGGGACGATCAATCATGAAAGATCCAATTCCAATTCTTTCTCGAACAACTAAACTAAAGACGAGTCTTTAATTCGATTACCAATACTGGAATTACCAATACTGGAACAAAATAAAATGAGTCATTAACCAAATAAGCTATTCTAATGAACCGGAAAGGTCGCAAGTGACTCGATAGGATAGATTCACCAATCTCACACTTCTTCGAATAGCGAGGATTTATAAGGTAAGGAATCATAAAAAATAAAATGGTTTCAAGAATTTCCTACTTCGACATCATTATCATTACTATAAATAAGTTTTCCTGTAAAGACTGAATTTAATTTGATCTCTAAATCAATCAAATCAACAAGTCGGCACAATCACAACGAGTAACTAAAAAGTTTAGCAGATATCTCATTGATTAAAGATACGCGAATTCGATCATCATAAGAGAAATCCATGTTTCTTTTCCAATTGAATCATCAATGATTTAAATCAGATGGATGGGTCGAGAAAAAATCCAATTTAGTTGTTTTCATGGGGATGGATAGAAAAGAGCTCATGGAAGATAAGATTAAGGTCGCTATTCTTTCATCTGATTGAGAAAATCCAAATCAAATCGTAGGAGTATGACCTTTCCGTATCCATCAGATACACCGAACAATTGTCACCGGGGGTCATCGTGTATATTTAAGAGATCACAAATCTTTTTAACCGAAACCGAAACCGAAATACCGGTGTCACTGAAATAGAACAATAAAACTACATATGGGCATGGTTCATTTTCTACGGATTTTGCTTTATTTCAGGTTCAGAAATTTTTCCATTTCCATAAAGATAAACTAAAGTGAATGGAATCTATGAATCCCCCCCCATCGTTACATTGATTTCCAATTATTCATTGGAGCCTGATGCAAAATAAAAGCAATTAAGTCCAAAGAAAATACATCTGTTTCGTATTGAACTTTATTGTTTGTTAATGAGATCCGGATGACACAGATATTGATTGAAATTGATACCTTCCTTTGCTAATTAACTCGTATCTACACGAATTCTATGGGGATCATGAATCATACTCAAAGCCAATCAAAAAAAGATCCTCTTATGGGATGCTATACCATCTTGTATAGGTACAAAGCCGAATGGGTCCAGATTAATTCGTTGTTTCTATTTTATTTTGCCCCACCCCAGTCTTAGGAGCTTTAATCCCAGTGATGGAATTAGTACCAAGAACTCCTCCTGTTTAGAATTCAGGATCCACATAAAATTAGTCATTTACCCCTATTTACTTTACCTTTCTTCCGCATGTCGACTCAGAATGCATCATGTGGGAATCCAAATTTGATAAATAGGGGGCATAAAGTTTCTCTAAATGACTAACTAACTTCAATATGAATATGAGCGGGGGGGAGGCGGGCATACGCTGAATGGCCACCCAATCTTTTTTTTTTTTGAATGGAACTTTGATCTTTGTTCCCATCCTACCTATATCAAAAAGATATTTATTTCCATCCACGTGTCATTGACACTCGATTCTGTTTCTGTTTGTGAGAAACAGAAACAGGATCGAAAGGTAGGATATGATTCTTCTCTGAATCATTAGAAATCAGAAAGAAAGATTGGATCCCATTGTATCCAACATTACACTCTTAAACAGAGGATTGTTAAAGAAAAGAGCACAATCTTTGTTCTGATAGAATCGGTCTGGGACGGAAGGATTCGAACCTCCGAGTAACGGGACCAAAACCCGTTGCCTTACCGCTTGGCCACGCCCCATTGAGATTTCTATTTGACACTAATAACACTAATATGGATATTGGTTGTTCGTCAATTCCAGCCCAAATATCTATGGAATAGGTTGTTGCTAGGATTCGACACGTGTAGATGTAGAATCAAAAGAAATTCATTGATCATTATCTATAATTCAATTAAGATATTGTATGAAAGTATGATTCCTTCTATTCTCATTTGAGAATTGAAGGATTTTTGATTGGGGAAGTTCAAAGAAAAAGAAGGATTTTTTGTTTGGCCTATCTTCTCTTCTTTCTTTATTTTTCCCCAACTCACTAATAATGAAATTCTCCACAAGAGCGAAATTTTTGTTATGCTTAATATCTTTAGTTTGATCTGTATCTGTATTAATTCTGCCCTTCATTCGAGTAGCTTTTTCTTCGCCAAATTACCCGAGGCTTATGCTTTTTTCAATCCAATCGTAGATGTTATGCCAGTCATACCTGTACTCTTTTTTCTCTTAGCCCTTGTTTGGCAAGCTGCTGTAAGTTTTCGATGAGATCTTTAATACTGTCCTAGAAACATTCATGATTGATTCGCTAAAAAAGGAAAAATTCTATTCTAACAATTGATAAGATCAGATAAATCTTACATTATGAACTCTCGATTCAAACATTGAAATTCTTTTGGATAGCCGCGATGAATCTGGATCACCTCATTTTCTCATTCTGACTTTCCGGAGTTCAAAGACCTTATGTATGGTCCCTCACAATACCTAATTGTGGGTATGAAAGATCATTTTGGTAACGAAGGAATCAGAATCTTATTCCAAATGAATTCCTGCAAATTCCTTTCTTTTCTAGAAACCACTCCATTTCTTGGTGTCAAAATGGGATATGTGGTACAAAAATAGAGAATCTATTCCCTTATTTCCCCCAAAAATGATCTTGGAGATTGTGTAATGCTTACTCTCAAACTCTTCGTTTACACAGTAGTGATATTCTTTGTTTCTCTCTTCATCTTCGGATTCCTATCTAATGATCCAGGACGTAATCCTGGACGCGAGGAATAAAATAAAAAAATCAGAAGTTTTTCGTTGCTTGATTTCTGAATTTTCTTATGATTTTCTCTATTCCATACATTTAACTAAGATAACAAGGGCTCGAGATTTTTTCGAATTCGAAAGATAACTCTCAAGTGATCAGAGGGAACGGAGAGAGAGGGATTCGAACCCTCGGTACGAATAACTCGTACAACGGATTAGCAATCCGTCGCTTTAGTCCACTCAGCCATCTCTCCCAATTACAAAAGGATAATTCATATGTGACGCGTGAAGTAAAGATTGATAAAAGTCTTTCTTTATCTTTCTTTTCTTTATTCTTTTCTTTATCTTTCTTTTCTTTATTCTATATATATACGAATTTTATCAGCAATTGCATTTAGATAAGGATTCGAAACAGATATCTCCAATAGAAAGAGTACCTCTTTGATTTCGTACGAAAGGTTCTTTTATTCCCCCGGCCTGGCCAGTACCTATACCTAGCCAGGCCATTCCTTGTTTTGTTCCAATGAATCATAGATCAAATGATTTATCTGATTTGAAAACAAAAATACTTGTTATTGAAGCAGCAAGAAGGGCTATTTCCATTCCTATGACAGGAGTGTCATTTCTTATTATTCTTTGTTTTTCCTTTTATCGATTGACTTACTTTACTGGAATAAAAAAAATGGAGTTATGGATTCTTCCACAATTCAACTTATTTTTATGTTCCGACTTCAATGGCTCTTTCGGGCCGGAACTGTCAGTAACGATTCCCCCAGCAAAAGAAAAGATATAACTTGTTATTTAAATGAACCTTCTTCTCCTATTTCATTAAGTCCCCCGTCGGAACACGTCAGCACTCACTCCAATTTTCATGATTCTGATCCTATCTTGATTACGTCTCACTCCCTTGTT